ATCTTTATTTAGAAAGTAAATTTATAAAGTAAGTAAGAAAAAAGAAATAATATGAAAAAAAAATTCTATTATAGGAGTGGGAATAGAAATTGCCCCTTTTCTTTCTGTTGTTTCAATATCAAACCATAATCAAATCCAAAGAGAAAATTCAATGGTAAAAGAAGGGGCAAAAGGGTACTAGCCCGGCCAGGTCTGGTTAAGCGCTGGCCGGGGAGGAAGAATAAACCTTTCGTACAAAATAAAAGAAATAAGGGATTTTTCTATCGAGGATACTTGTTTTGAATCATTATCAAAATGGAATTTTTGATCGAATTTGTTCTTAAAACTTTTTTTGTTTTGAACTTAACTTGATTTTAAGTAAAAAGAATTTTAAAGTTAACTGAACTTTAAATATTGTCCTTTGTAAATGCGAATTTCATATGCTCCATTTCATTTTATATATTTATATATATCTTATATACTTAATTAACTAATTAACATCTTTTAATATCTTTTTGTTTACTTGATTTATTTATATATACTTTTAGACTTAGTCTATTTATATATACTTAATATATTCTATATATTTTATATTATACTTCTATCAATATTTAATATATTTATACTGTACTTATATTTAATAGAATATAGAATGAGATTTCTATTATTATATGCTATTTTAGCATTTATTATAATTTATTTAATTATCAATTTATATAAATTGATAATTAAATAAATTATAATATAATAATTAGTTAAAATAATTAAATTTTTAATAAATAAAAATTATAATATTATAATCAATCTAATAACTAATACTATATAGTTATAGTTACTATATAGTAATATTTACTATATAGTATCTTATAATATAAGAATATATAAATATATGATAAAAAATAAAGAACATGAAAATTTTTATCCATTTTTACTGCACATCACATAAAAAATTGTAATTTGCAATTGGGAGGGATGGCTGAGTGGACTAAAGCGGCGGATTGCTAATCCGTTGTACGAGTTATTCGTACCGAGGGTTCGAATCCCTCTCTCTCCGCGTGTTCTGATTACCTGAGACTTCAGATTTCGAAGTAATTTCAATACCTTGATCGTATCATACAATACATAGGGTGAATAGCTGGAGTAGATAAAAAAAAAGAATTCAAGAAAATTCTTGCGAAAAACCAAGGAAAACGCCAAATTTTTTATTCCTCGCGCCCAGGATTACGCCCTGGATCATTAGATAAGAATCCAAAGATGAAGAGAGAAACAAAGAATATTACTACGGTGTAAACAAAGATTTTGAGAGTAAGCATTACAAATCTCCAAGATAAGATCATTCTTGAAAAAGGGAATAGATCACCTATTTTTTTTTTAATCGAGAGCTTTTTTTAATGCGGAACTTAGCCGATCTTATTCATTTTTAGAATTTGATTATCGAATAAAATAAAATAAATAGAATAAATCATAAATAAATTTGATTTTTATAAAGTATTTAAAATATTATCGAAAACTTACAGCAGCTTGCCAAACAAAGGCCAAGAGAAAAAAGAGGACAGGTATGACAGGCATAACGTCTACGATTGGATTCAAAAAGGCATAAGCTTCAGGCAATTTGCCGAAGAAAAAATTATTCGAATTCGAATAAAGTACACAATTAAGACAGATACAGATTAAACTAAAGATATTAAGCATAACAAGGATTTCGTTCTTGTAGATTAGAAAATTTTCTTTTGATTGAGTTATTTTTATAAGGGAAAAATGAAAAAAGGCAAGTAAAAAGGTCCTTTTTTTTCGATTCGAACTCACTCAAATCAAAAACCCTTCCTTTCATTTTCAAATGAGAATACAAGGAATTCTACTTTAATAATTATCTTAATTGAATTCCATGTAATGATCAATGAATTTTTTTATTCTAGATTCTATATCTACATATGTTGAATCCTAGCAAGAGCATATGTATATATTCGAATTTTATACTCTTTTTATTTATATATTTTTATATGATATGTTTTTTTTGTTATTTTTTGTTATTTTGGTCGGGATTGACGAAAAACCAATAGTACTATTACACTTATTAGTGTCGAATATAATTAGTGTTGAATATAAATTTAAATGGCGATGGGGCGTGGCCAAGTGGTAAGGCAACGGGTTTTGGTCCCGCTATTCGGAGGTTCGAATCCTTCCGTCCCAGATCTTTTCCATCAGAAAAGAAAGTGGGATCGATCCCATTGTATCCCACATAAAACAGAAAAATTGTTAAGAAAAAAGCCCCTTGTTCTTAATTCTAAGAATTCTTGTAAGAAGAATTTTTCTAATTCATTTGATTTCTTGTCACAAGCATATAATCAAGTGTCAAATGCAGGTAGCAGTAAATAAAATACTTTTTTATTAAAAAAATCCTGGTCTATCATCTATATTCAGAATATACTTGTACTATTCATATTGATTTTTAAGTTAGTTTATTTAGGACTTAGGGGGGCCTATGTCTCATATCCATAAAATATAAATTATCACATGATGCATTCGCAATTGAAATGTGAAACAAAGGCATCTCTATTTCTTTCCATAAATCCTAAAGTAAATACTAAAGTATATGGCTATGCCAATTCCACATTCCATCTAGAGACTAAAGCGCGGGGAGTTTCTTGTGGTACTAATTTAATTACTTTCATCATAGATTCTAAAGCTGCGGTATGGGAAAAATAGGAGAAATGAACTGTCTGGCCAACATCTCATTTCTTTCTATCTTGTATTTTAGATTACTTTCTATCTTATATCTTAGATCTAGAGATTTTGATAACTCGAATGAATAATTGTAAATTTTTAAAGTAAATAAATATAATGTAGTGATTGGGGAAAATTCATATATTCTTTATGTTTGAGTTTATTGAATTGGTAGAAAAATTCTGGAATCGGAAGTAAAACAAAATCTGTAAAAAAATAACAAAGCCTATTCTATTAAAATAAGCAAAATACATAATATATGATATATTGTTATTGCATTGTGTTGTATTTCAATAATAATGCCCCCTCGTTTAAGTGACAAACACCTGTGGAAGTAAATTTTCGATTATTGAAATAAATATTCAGGATTATCCTTGATATTAATTGTTCATTGTATATGATGGATGATATGAAAAGACCAGACTTCTCTTATTCTTGTCTTACACGAGACCCCTTCTATTCCATACTTATTGAAAACAAATAAGATGGATTATCAGTCTATCCCTTTGGTTTTAAATAAAATGGAATTGATAATCCAATTTGACATGGTCAAATTTGCGTCTCCCTGGAGAATGAGATATTTGCTACAAATTTTGAGCTATTCATTGATTTGGATTGCGTCGACTTGTTGATTTGATTGAATTAGAGCTTTATAGCTCAAACTTAGTCATGGCTAGAAATATGTTTTTTATTCATGATGTTGTAATTGGAGATTCTTTAAACTCTATTTTTGCTTCATTTTTTTATGAACTCTTGGTACTCGAAGAAATGTAATAAATCTATATTATCGAAATCGAGAAACTTTCAACCCTTTCGGATCATTATAAAAGATAAAGGGCTTTCCTTGGGGTTTCTCCTTTTTTTTCGAGAAAATTTTTTCTTTATGATTGATTGTCCCGAACAGTCCGTTGAAGATGTAAATAAATAATTATTAAAAAAGCCCTTTGTTTTTAGAAAGCGGTTTTCTTTAGTATGAATATCTTCATATAAAGTGAAATAAATTGGATCCCTGCCGAGCCTTCTCTAGAAAAAAACTTCTTTATTCGATCTATACTTAGATTATCCATATTTCGATAGAAAGTATGGGTCATACTATATATCTATATAATCACCCGTTGAGCCAATGACTATTCATGATTACATATTAAATCAATTCCATAGTGATTTGAAATTCAATTCGAAATTAGAGGGAATGTTATGTTAAAACTTCGTTTGAAACGATGTGGTAGAAAGCAACGTGCGACTTGAAGGACATGGTCGGCTGTGGATTTTGTATCCACCATTTTTTATAGGAATGAAAATGCTCTTGGCTCGACATAGTTTGTTCTGTTCCACTAGGAACCTAATTTGTGTTAGGTTGATAAATAGTATATGATGGAGCTCGAGCGAAAGGGTTTGATTCCTTTAGCAAGGGGAAGAATCTAGGGTTAGTAACAATCAATAAGTTAGACCTACTTTGTAAGTATATCCTCAATATAGAAATCGAAGGGTTTCCTTTTGAAACAAGTAAAAAAAACAAAGTAAGATTTTTCGGAATTGGTAAAACTATTTTGATAAAAATAAAGTGTATTGCAAGGGAATCCACGCTTCGTATTTTCTTTCTATAGAAAGAAAAAAAAAAAAAGAGGGAGGTTGCTGTCCTTTTGAAAAAGAGTAAGGATCACCGAAGTAATGTCTAAACCCAATGATTTAACAAAGCGAAGATAAAGAATTCCAGAACAAGGAAACACACTTTTCAATTGTCTCAACAATTGGATCTGAATGAGACATAAAAATAGATACGATATGAGACAAACAAAAGAGGTTAGAGACGGCTCAATAAATGTCTAAAGATTTTTCTTTGAAGTCTGCCAGAATTACTTGAGTTATGAGTATGAATAATATTTTTTCTGTAAAGAAGAACAAAAAAACAATTCAAATCAAAATTTCTTTTTTTTTTTGGATCTATTTGACATTATATACAATGTAATTCCATACAGAAATTAGATTTATTATTTCTCGAGCCGTATGAGGAGAAAACCTCCTATGCGTTTCCGGGGGGAGAATACTTTATTTATATCTATCCCAATGAGCCATCTATCGAATCGTTGCAATTGATGTTCGATCCCGAAGAGAAGGAAGAGATCTTCGAAAAGTGGGTTTTTATGATCCCATAAAGAATCAAACTTATTTAAACCTTCCTGCTATTCTATATTTCCTTGAAAAGGGTGCTCAACCTACAGGAACTGTTTATGATATTTTAAAGAAGGCAGAGATTTTTAAAGAAAAAACTTCGAGTTAATGAAATAAACGGAAAAAAAATGAAATAAAGATAGGTACTAGTTACCCCCCGTTATTTCTTATTTCATTTTTTACTTACAATTCCTACAATTTACCCTTTTCTATTCATACTTAACTTAATTTCTTTATTTTATTTATTTACTTAAATTTTTATTTCATTTTTTTTCTTGTTGTGGGAATTTATCAACAAAAAGGGGGTTAATCTTGCTTATTGTACCTATATTGAATAAAGAATCGATATTTTATCCCCCCCCCCTTTTTTTGTCATCAATTATTTATATTGGATTGTGCCAATCCAACACAAGTGCTATTTGATTTACTTAATTTGATTTGTTTTCTCAACATTGCATTCATATTGACAATGGCATATCGAACGAATATAATTCGATCATAAATAAAGAAATTTGTTTATCCCCAACCCATATATATTTATTTTATTGGGTTTGTTAGTTCACTTCCGGCGTTTACATTGCCGGATTGATTTTGATACAAGGTGTATTTTTTTCGGAAAATAAAAAATTGATAAAAAACGGGTGGTCTTTGGCATATCCACAGGTAATCCGTTGTTTTTTAATAAGATCCCCTACCTTTTTGTGTCTTTTTTCTTTGTATTTTGATCTTTTTTTATTTCGATCGTATCCACATATTCTATTTATCGGGGTTGCTAACTCAATGGTAGAGTACTCGGCTTTTAAGTGCGACTATGATCTTTTACACATTTGGATGAAGCAACGAATTCGTCCAGACTATTGGTAGAGTCTATAAGACCACGACTGATCCTCAAAGGTAATGAATGGAAAAAACAGCATGTCGTAATAGAATGAATTTCGTACTTTATACTTTAAGAGATTCGAATTTTTTTCTAGTTAAAAAATCGAAAATTAAAAATTCTAATTTAAGTGGAACTTTGAGTTTATCCTTACCGGATCATTACAAAAGGGTTTTGCTTTTGGAAGAGGACAATGAGAATTCCCATTTGCAGTTGGGTCTAGTGAATAAATGGATAGAGCCCCAGGGCTCCAATTCTAGTAAAAAAAAAGCAGCGAGCTTGTGTTCTTAATTTGAATGAATTGAACGATTACCCGATCTAATTAGACGTTAAAAATAGATTAGTGCCTGATGCGGGAAAGGGTGGGTCCCTCCGGGACTGGACCATTGATTATTTTTTAATGAATCCTAATTATTCCTTATTATGGATTGGAAAGGGATGTGTATAAGAAACAGTATACTGATAAAGAGAATTTATTCCAAAGTCAAAAGAGCGATTGGGTTGCAAAAATAAAGGGTTTTTACCCTCTTCTCTTATAATCGAATTATTAGTTATATTAAACTAAGGAAGATAAACTAATTGTATAGAAAACGAGAGTAAAGGGATTCGTTGATTGGAATTGGACTTTACGTCTCCTTTCCGGGGTATATATTTTTTCTTACCATTCTATTAAGAATATAATACGTATCTTGTTTTGACCATATTGCACTATGTATCCATTTGATAACCCAAGAAATGCCTGCTTCAAGTAGAAATGTAAATGGAAGAATTACAGGGATATTTAGAAAAAGAGAAATCTTGGCAACAGCACTTCCTATATCCGCTTCTCTTTCAGGAATATATTTATGTATTTGCTCATGATCGCGGTTTAAATGGTTCTAATTTTTATGAATCTGTAAAACTTTTGGTTTATGACAATAAATATAGTTCGGTACTTGTGAAACGTTTAATTATTCGAATGTATCAACAGAATTATTTGATTTATTCTTTTAATGATTTTAAGCAAAATCAATTCATTGGGCGAAACAATTCTAATTTTTTTTATTCTCGTTTTTATTCTCAGATGATATCAGAGGGTTTTGTAGTCATTCTTGAAATTCCATTCTCATTGCAATTAGTATCTTGCCTCGAAGAAAAAGAAATACCAAAATATCACAATTGGCGATCTATTCATTCAATATTTCCCTTCTTAGAGGATAAATTATCGCATTTAAATTATCTGTTAAATATACTAATACCCCATCCCATCCATATGGAAATCCTAGTTCGAATACTTCAATTTCGGATTTGGGATGTTCCCTCTTTGCATTTATTGCGGCTCTTTCTTCACGAATATCTTAATTATTGGAAAAGTCTCATTACTTCGAGGAAATCTGTTTATGGTTTTTCAAAAGAAAATCAAAGACTCTTTTTGTTTCTATATAATTCTTATGTATCTGAATGTGAGTTTGTATTAGTTTTTCTTCGTAAACAATCCTCTTATTTACGATTAACATCTTACGGAGCCCATCTTGAACGAATACATTTTTATGGAAAAATCAAACATCTTGTAGTATGTGAAAAGTCTTTTGAAAGGACTCTATGGGTCTTCAAAGATCCTTTCATGCATTATGTTCGATATCAAGGAAAAGCAATTCTGGGTTCAAGGGGGACCCGTTTTATGATGAAGAAATGGAAATATCACCTTGTAAACTTTTGGCAATATTATTTTCACTTTTGGTCTCAACCATGCAAGATTCATATAAACC